CTCTCGGTCTGTCATTATACCCCGAGAGGTAGAAAGAATTACAACTCCCATCCCGCCTAAAATTCTAGGAATTCTTTGATAGTTAGAATAGATTCGGAGACCCGGCCGACTTATCCGTTTTAAATTTAAAAGATTTCGATAAGTACTTTTCCTATTCCTTCTATGTCGTAGGGTTAAAACCAAAAAATATTTGTTGTTTTCTCGATGTTTTCTCACGTTTTCGATAAAACCCTCTCGTAAAAGTATTTTAACAATACTTTGGCTGATATTAGTAGATGCTACTCGAACCAGGCTTTTTCTATACATATCGGCATTTCGTATAGAGGTTATTATGTCAGCAATAGTATCACTACCCATGATTAATTAAAATGATTGGTGCCTCCAAATTTGGATATAATCAACATGCTTTTTTACGTATTTTTTTTTTTATTTTACGTATTTTTTTTTTAGAAATTATGAATATTCATTTTGAAAGGTATATACGTGAGACAAAATATACTAAATGAATCTTAATCTATTTATTTTAAATACCCTACTATAACCTATAACCATATCGTGGTCTCGTTTTATAATACCTCGGGAGCTAATGAAACTATTTTAGTAAAATTGAACTGTCTCAATTCTCGGGCAATCGCACCAAAAACTCGAGTTCCTTTTGGATTTCCTTCTTGATCAATCACAACTGCAGCATTGTCATCATATCGTATTATCATACCGTTGTCACGTTTAAGTTCTTTACAAGTACGTACAATTACAGCTCTGACCACTTCTGATCTTTCTAGAGGCATGTTTGGAACTGCGTCTTTGATCACAGCAACAATAACGTCACCAATATGAGCATATCGACGATTGCTAGCTCCTATGATTCGAATACACATCAATTCTCGAGCCCCGCTGTTATCTGCTACATTCAAATGGGTCTGAGGTTGAATCATATCATTTTATTTTATTTATTTTTTTTTTGATCTGTTTTTTACAATACAAAGTTCGAAGAAAAAAAGAAATATTATTTGTTCAAAAAAAGAAACCTGCACCCGCTATTTTTAAGGCCTATTTCTTTTTTATCCCGAAATAATGAATTGAGCTCGTATAGGCATTTTAGACGCTGCTATTGAAATAGCCCTTCTGGCTATATTTTCTGTTACTCCACCCATTTCATAAAGGATTCGACCTGGTTTAACAACAGCTACCCAATATTCGGGAGAGCCTTTACCTGAACCCATACGTGTTTCAGCGGGCCTTACTGTAACTGGTTTATCTGGAAATATACGGACCCATATTTTTCCACCGCGACGTGCATTTCGTGTCATTGCTCGTCGACCCGCTTCTATTTGTCTAGATGTGATCCAAGCGGGTTCAAGTGCCTGAAGAGCGTATTTACCAAAACAAATAGTATTACCTCGATAAGACATTCCCTTCATTCTTCCTCTATGTTGTTTACGGAATCTGGTTCTTTTGGGGTTATAGTTGATGGTTTTTTTTGAATTCCATCTCTACTACAGAACCGGACGTGAGAGTTTCTTCTCATCCAGCTCCTCGCGAATAAATCAATTCAAATTCAAGATTTTGAATTCAATTCAGATAGAAAATAATTTGAATTAACTTTAATAATTAATATACTGAATCATGGATTTCATTTAATCTAGATTAAATATATTATTAATTTGTATATCTTGTTTTTATCGATAACTAAATATAAATATATTAAATAACTATTTTTTCTTATATTTATCTATTTTTTATTTATCTATTTTAGAATGTTTTATAATGTTAAAAGAATGTTTTATAATGTTAAAACAAATCTTTCTTTTGTTTTACTCTTTATCGTATTGGATTGACCCAATTTTAGCAATCCAAGAAAATAAAGTTTTCGCGGGCGAATATTTACTCTTTCAATTTCTATTTCAGTTCTCTCATTAGTTCATAATTTTTCCGAATAGATGAATTGGTCTCTGGCCGGTTCCGCCATCCCGATCAATGAATCATTCGAATTCTTTTTCACTAAAATCTTTTGAATTCACAGGTTCCATCGTTCCCATCGCTTCTTAATTAATGGTTAGGTCTGAATTCTACAACGGAGCTATTAGTTTTTGAGTCAATATTCTTAGTCTTTATTGGCTCGAAGCTCTTTATTTTTTGTTCGATGAGCAGATCCATTTAATGATGAATCCGTATTGATGCTTTATTACGCAGATTTTTTCTGAGATGACTCATAGACCTTACATATTGGAATTCTATATCTATATCATCAATATTCTTTATTCTTTTTCTTTCTTTCTCTCATCCTTCCATTTATCCATACCCTTTCTTTTTGATTTCGATTGACAACTTAGAAATTTTTTGAATAAAAAAGATTTCAGTTGCTACAACAATATGACCAATATATCATATCTTGACTGGTTCTTTGGATCCAGATAATACGAACTGATGAGTTGGTTATTACTTCTATAGTTATTTGTTTATACTATGAGGCTGGTTTTTTATACTAACCCTCAAAAAA